AACCCAAAGTCATCATTCTATTTGGTTTGCACAACCAAAAAAGTATTCTGAAGGTTTAGAAGAAGATAAAAAAATACGAGACTGTATTAAAAATTATGTCCAAAAAAATATAAGAATATCCTCTGGTATGGAGGGAATTGCACGTATCGAAATTCAAAAAAGAATCGACCTCATCCAGATCATAATCTATATGGGATTTCCTAAATTATTAATTGAAGATAAACCCCGAAGAGTCGAAGAATTACAGATGAATGTTCAAAAAGAACTTAATTGTGTCAATAGAAAACTCAACATTGCTATTACCAGAATTTCCAATCCGTATGGGGATCCTAATATTCTTGCAGAATTTATAGCTGGACAATTAAAAAACCGCGTTTCTTTTCGAAAAGCAATGAAAAAAGCTATTGAATTAACTGAACAGGCGAATACAAAAGGAATTCAAGTACAAATTGCAGGACGTATCGACGGAAAAGAAATTGCACGTGTTGAATGGATCAGAGAGGGCAGAGTTCCTTTACAAACAATTGAAGCTAAAATTGATTATTGTTCCTATACAGTTCGAACTATTTATGGAGTCTTAGGAATAAAAATTTGGATATTCGTAGACGAAGAATAAAAACTTTATTTGTCTTTACATTTTATCCAACAATAAAAAACTAAAACTATGTAATATAACACTATACAGAAAACAGAAATAAAAAAAATTGCAGTCTTCTTTTTTGTGTTTAAGAATAAAATCAGCAATTCTATAAGGTTGAATAAAAATTTCCATCAAAACTCCTTTGATATAATTGCTATGCTTAGTGTGTGACTCGTTGGTTTAGGATTCGATTAGATTAAGACAAAAAAGAAAAAAGAACTGACCTATAACAGCAACTAATAACTATAATAAATAACCTAAGCAACTCATTGCTTCGCATTATCTGGATCCAAAAAAATCAGTCAAGATATGATAGACTAATCATATCATTGTAGCAACTGAAAAAAAAAAAGAATAAAGAAATATGATTAGTAATTTATGAAAGGTAATCAAAAGTATGCGGATAAATGGAAGGATGAAAGAAAGAAAGAGAGAAAAATTTGAATATTAATGATATATGATTCCAATTTGGAAAGTCTATGAGGTCACTGTAAGAAAAGCAATGTAATAAAGCATCAATACAGATTCATTCATAATAAATAGATAAATCTGTTCCGAAAACCAAAAATTAAGAGCCTTGAGCCAATAAAAACTGAGAAAATTGACTCAAAAAAACAAATTAAAAAATGAAATTAAAAATTTAATGTAAGAGCTCCATTGTAGAATTCGGGCCTAATGATTAATCAAGAAGCGATGGGAACGACGGAACCCATGAATATAGAGGATTCTCTTGAAAAAAAATCTTAGTAATTCATTGGACAGGATGGCGGAATAAACCAGAAACTTTATTATCTATTCTGATTTTTATTTTGAGACCTCGTGGGATAAACATCAAATTTAAATAGAGATTAAAAGAGTAAATATTCGTCGGCGAAAAATTTTTTTTATTTGAAAAAAAAATTCAAAAGATAAAAGAAAATAAGGATTTGTTAGAATATTCTAACTCTAACAAAAACGACATTCGAGATGATGAGATTACGTTATTTTTAAATAAATATAATTAATTTTGGATTCCATTTCGAAAAAGACATAGAAAATTTTAGAAGAGATCGGATGAAATTTCAAAAAATACCATGATTAATAGAATTAATCATTAACTACATCTATATCTTAAATACAAGCTTTTTTAGTCCTTTTATTCGCGAGGAGCTGGATGAGAAGAAACTCTCACGTTCAGTTCTGTAGTAGAGATGGATAGAAAAAACCCATCAACTATAACCCAAAAAGAACCAGATTTCGTAAACAACATCGAGGAAGACTAAAAGGAATATCTTCTCGGGGGAATCGTATTTGTTTTGGCAGATATGCTCTTCAAACACTTGAACCCGCTTGGATCACATCTAGACAAATAGAAGCGGGGCGACGAGCAATGACACGAAATGTACGACGCGGTGGAAAAATTTGGGTACGTATATTTCCAGACAAACCAGTTACAGTAAGACCTGCGGAAACACGTATGGGTTCTGGAAAAGGATCCCCGGAGTATTGGGTAGCTGTGGTTAAACCAGGTAAAATCCTTTATGAAATGGGTGGTGTACCCGAAAACATAGCCAGAAAAGCTATTTCAATAGCGGCATCAAAAATGCCTATAAAAACCCAATTCATTATTTCTGAATAGGAATATAGAATGAAAAAGCTAAATAACATTTAAGGATAAAAAGATTATAAGTTTTCTTTTTTTGACAAACAATATTTTTTTACTTCGTCCTTTGCATTAAAAGAAGAGATAAAAAAAAATGATATGATTCAACCACAAACCTATTTGAATGTAGCAGACAACAGCGGGGCCCGAGAATTGATGTGTATTCGAATAATAGGAGCTAGTAATCGCCGATATGCTCGTATTGGTGACGTTATTGTTGCTGTAATCAAGGAAGCAATACCAAATACTCCTCTAGAAAGATCAGAAGTGATCAGAGCTGTAATTGTACGTACTTGTAAAGAACTCAAACGTAACAATGGGACGATAATACGATATGATGACAATGCCGCAGTTGTCATTGATCAAGAAGGAAATCCAAAAGGAACTAGAGTTTTTGGGGCGATCCCACGGGAATTGCGACAATTAAACTTTACTAAAATAGTTTCATTAGCTCCTGAGGTATTATAAGACCTAAGTATCGATAGTTTAGTATAGGATTCAAAAACGGTAGTGAAATCAAATTAATTAATAGATTGTGTATCACGCATATACCCTTAATAATCAAATATTAATAATTAAATTCATATATTAATATATAATTCGTCTATATCTATATATAAATAAAAGAAAAAGAACATGTTGATTATATCAAAATTTATAGAACAATAAGGAATTTTAACTTATCATGGGGAAAGACACTATTGCTGATATAATAACCTCTATACGAAATGCTGACATGAATAGAAAAGGAACGGTTCGGGTAGGATCGACTAACATCACCGAAAGCATTGTTAAAATACTTTTACGAGAGGGTTTTATCGAAAACGTAAGGAAACATCGCGAAAACAACCAATATTTTTTGATTTTAACCCTAAGACATAGACGAAATAAGAAAGAATCCTATAAAACGATTTTAAATTTAAAGAGAATAAGTCGACCGGGTCTACGAATCTATTCTAACTCTCAACGAATTCCACGAATTTTAGGCGGAATAGGAATTGTAATCCTTTCGACTTCTCAAGGTATAATGACAGACCGAGAAGCTCGACTAAAAAGAATCGGCGGAGAAATTTTGTGTTATATATGGTAATCCTTCTAATATAAAAAATGGATATCCGGAACTTACGATTTGTGAAAAAAGGGGTTGTGTAATACCACCCCTGCTAAAAAAGTTTCGGATGTTTTACCTCGAATGAAATTAAAGAAAAAAGGAATTCATGAAAGTTTGATTTCTTAATCACTTCCGAACGGCTTTTTTTTAGATACTAAAGATTTGTTTGATTTTCGGTCATGCTTCTGAACGGATTCGACATATTTTTGTATAGGTATACCTGTAGGAGAAAAAAGGTAACAATTTGAGTAAGTTCTTAGGTATAAGTTAATCAGGGGGCATTAATTTTCTAGACTCCATAACAAGGATTCAAATGAGTAAATGGTTTTTTCAACTTCAAGATTCAAAAATATCAAGAAACCTTTTTTTCGTCCAACAATAAATATATTCACAGAATTAAGGAATAACAACTATGAAAATAAGGGCTTCCGTGCGTAAAATTTGTGAAAAGTGTCGACTAATCCGTAGGAGGGGACGAATTATAGTAATTTGTTCCAACCCGAGGCATAAACAAAGACAAGGATAATCTTACTAAAAGTAAAGGAAAGGGGCATTTGCAAGGAGCTAGCAAAAAAACGATCCGTTTTGACATGAAATGGATATATCCATATATTTCTTGTGAAATGAAAAAATATGGCAAAACCTATATTAAGAATTGGTTCACGTAAAAATACACGTAGTGGTTCACGTAAAAATGTACGTAGAATACCAAAGGGAGTTATTCATGTTCAAGCAAGTTTCAACAATACCATTGTGACCGTTACAGATGTACGGGGTCGGGTGATTTCTTGGTCCTCCGCGGGTACTTGTGGATTCAGGGGTACAAGAAGAGGAACACCTTTTGCTGCCCAAACCGCAGCAGGAAATGCTATTCGAGCAGTAGTGGATCAAGGTATGCAACGAGCTGAAGTAAGGATAAAAGGCCCTGGACTGGGACGAGATGCAGCATTACGAGCTATTCGTAGAAGCGGTATACTTTTAAGTTTCGTACGAGATGTAACCCCTATGCCACATAATGGTTGTAGACCCCCTAAAAAAAGACGTGTATAGAACTAAATAAAGGCTGAAAGGGTTTCAAGAGAAATAAACGATTCAATGATCTGATCAAAAAAAATTACTATGGTTCGAGAGAAAGTCAAAGTATCTACTCGGACACTACAGTGGAAGTGTGTTGAATCAAGAAGAGACAGTAAGCGTCTTTTTTATGGACGCTTTATTCTGTCTCCACTTATGAAAGGTCAAGCCGACACAATAGGCATTGCGATGCGAAGAGCTTTACTTGGCGAAATAGAAGGAACATGTATTACACGTGCAAAATCTGAGAACATACCACATGACTATTCTAACATAGTAGGTATTCAAGAATCAGTACATGAAATTTTAATGAATTTGAACGAGATTGTATTAAGAAGTAATCTATATGGAACGTGCAACGCACTTATTTGTGTCCAAGGTCCCGGAGATATAACTGCTCGAGACATCGTTTTACCGCCCTCTGTGGAAATCATTGATAATAAACAGCATATAGCTACCTTAACGGAACCAATAGATTTGTGTATTGGATTAAAAATTGAGAGGAATCGCGGATATAGTCTAAAAATTTCAAA